TTTAATTTAAAGAGAGTTTCATTTTTCATTTAGAAATGAAGTTCCATGTTATTTTGACATTCCTTTATTCAAGATACTTTAGAGTTGCTCGAGAAATTGGTTGAGTCAGAATCGTAGGATGAATAGATGTCAAAGAGGATAAATTTTTTTTGATTTCTGTCACTATTGTTTGTGCTGTCTATAATGAAATGAATAATGAATGATAAATGAAATCAAAAGCTTTCAATTCAATTGGGACTCATTTTGTCAATTGGTCTTTTTATTATCTTATATTTTTCAAGATAAGAAACTTAGGTAAGTGTTTCATAAATAAACATATGTATAAATAGAACGTATCCCATTTAGTTCCTTCATGCCTACTATAACTAGTTATTTCGGTTTTCTACTGGCGGCTTTAACTATAACCTCAGCTCTATTTATTGGTCTGAGCAAGATACGTCTTATTTGAAATTGATTGAATGAACAATTCAATTCATAAAAATGTTTTTGTGAGATATCCAGGTAGTCCATAGTTCCTTCCCATGTGAATTGTAATTCTTGATTATTGAGATTCGTGGGCGATTTGGATTACTATTTAGAGATAGATATTACCCCCCCCCTTTTTTTTTACCTACCTTTTCAAAAAAAATCAAAAAATGATTGAAGTTTTACTATTTGGAATCGTGTTAGGCCTAATTCCTATTACTTTGGCTGGATTATTCGTAACTGCGTATTTGCAATACAGACGCGGCGATCAGTTGGACCTTTGATTAAGTAAGAGCTCATCTCTTTTTAAATAACATCTCTTTTTTTTATTGACCTCCTGCGGATTAAAGAAAGGAGGAGGTCAAATTAGGGTTGCTGCTCTAGTTAGTAAAGTTATTTACTTGTAATTCGACCCAAGAAGAGAAGAACAGAAGCACGCTCTGTAGGATTTGAACCTACGACATCGGGTTTTGGAGACCCGCGTTCTACCGAACTGAACTAAGAGCGCTTTCTTTCTTATCCCAATATAAAGGGCTGTATGTAAATAAAAGAATTTTATTTGTAACCCCCCACTTTGGATACATATAGTATGATAAAGCATTATGTTATGTATGTCTAATTTTTATTGATCTCAATGGATCCTTCATTACTGCACATGGGAGAAGTAATAGATAGGGATGACAGGATTTGAACCCGTGACATTTTGTACCCAAAACAAACGCGCTACCAAGCTGCGCTACATCCCTTTCAATTGGCCTATAATGTCATTGTAGAGAATCCCCATCTTGTTTTCCACATCGTGATTTCTCCCATTGATATACAATTGCTCTTGTCATTTCTTTTTCGTCTTATATAACAATATAACATATAATAAAAGAAAAAAGAATCAAATCGATCAAATAGATATAATATAATTAACAATATAATAAAAAATATAAAAATCGGTAATGTTCAGAAAATAAAGTGAGTGGACACTTTTTTCTGTTGTAAAGAAAGTAAAATATCATCAACAACGACATGTGTATCTGATCATATATGTATTACAATAAAAAAGGAGGATTTTCAATGCGAGATTTTAAAACATATCTCTCCGTGGCACCTGTGTTAAGCACTCTATGGTTCGGGTCTTTAGCAGGCCTATTGATAGAGATTAATCGTTTATTCCCAGATGCGTTAACATTCCCCTTTTTTTCATTCTAGTTGGGGATGAAGAAGATTATAGATAGAATAAATTATCTGTGACTAACCCTTTTTGTTTTGTTCTTTCTTTCAGTTTTTTTAGGATAAAAAAGAAGGAAAGAGAAAGAATCAAAAAAGATTCATCCGCAACGAAACTCAGGTTCACGCTGAATTAATAGAGGGAGAACAAAAATGTAAAGTAAATAATAAAAGTCGCGGACAACAAACGCATACAGGATACTTAAATTAAATACTATAACTAATGGATAGTTAGAAATCATCGTATTACTTATATTCTCTATTGATTTGATTGCAATGAAATAGTTAATAATCGGGTTTCGAGTCAGCAACTTCTTTTTTTCTTCTTCGTTTCGAAAATAAAAATAGAAGAGTTAGGTGAATAAAAAAAAAAGGGGGTTTATGGCCAAGGGTAAAAATGTCAGAGTAAAGGTTATTTTGGAATGTAACAGTTGTGTCCGAAACGATATTAATAAGGAATCGCGGGGCATTTCCAGATATATTACTCAAAAGAATCGACACAATACGCCCAGTCGATTGGAATTGAGAAAATTTTGTCCCTATTGTTACAAGCATACGATTCATGGGGAGATAAAGAAATAGAGAAAATGTAACGCGTTTGTAACCCCTCCAAGGAACAGCAATAAATTACATAATAATAAAATATTAATATAAAAAATTAATAATAAATTATAAAAATAAAACAACCCAATCCTATTTCATCCTATTTTGGTAGGATCGCAAATGAAATTCGAATTAAGAAATACGATTTAAAAGATAAGGAATAAACCATGGATAAATCCAAGCGACTTTTTCTTAAATCCAAGCGATCTTTTCGTAGGCGTTTGCCCCCAATTGGATCGGGGGATCGAATTGATTATAGAAACATGAGTTTAATTAGTCGATTTATTAGTGAACAAGGAAAAATATTATCTAGACGAGTGAATAGATTGACTTTGAAACAACAACGATTAATTACTATTGCTATAAAGCAAGCTCGTATTTTATCTTTGTTACCCTTTCTTAATAACGAGAAACAATTTGAGAGAACTGAATCGACTCCTAGAACCACGGGTCCTCGAATTAGAAATAAATAGATAGGCTATTCCTCAATTGCACTTGAATCAAAATTTCAATATGAACCCCAACTCAGATTTATATTTTGTTCGAAAAATTGGAGAACCCCGATTGGATTGTCACATCATAAGAAAAAATGGCTTCTTTTTTTAATGTGTTGATTCATTTTTACTATATTTCTCTTATTTATATTAATTTCTACTTTACCTTCCCGGAGCTCATTCTCCGGGGCCCCACTTAAATCATTACGGTGGATTCCTTCTAATCTTCTTATTTAAGGATCTGATTGGAAATCATGTAAAGACAATTTGTATTTGATATGGCTATTTGTGCAAGTATTTTACGATTAAGAAGCAACTGTCTCTTATACAGATCATGTATGGATCTGCTATAACTATAGGATACCCCAATCTCACGAATTGCTGCATTTATCCGAGTAATCCACAAACGACGAAAATTTCTCTTTTGCCTGCCCCTATCCCGATGAGCAGAACTCAAGGCTCTCATTTTCTGTTGAATAGTATTTCGAGTAAGTCGTGAATGAGTCCCTCGAAAGGTTGATGCAAATAAACGAATTTTTATTCTACGTCTCCGAGCTATATACCCTCGTCTAATTCTGGTCATTGAATCAAATTAAACTTTGATGAATAACTAATTGATTTATTTTCTTTCAGTTATTCTTTTTCCCTTTCCTGGTCTATTAATAACAAAACGGATTCTTCCAATGTATAAAAAAAAAATTCCAATGGCTTTTGCTACTATGACCTTCCCAACCACCATTTTTCCAGGCATTTAACCTCGAAATAAGAAATTGTATTGATACTAGGTATCAACAAAAAAAATACTAAATTGTAACTCAAGTTGAGTATAGTATAAAGTATCAATAAATAGTAAAGGTAAATGGATAAATAAATAGTGGGTTCCATCGTTTCTATGGCTACTTCTTAAACGGTGAGGTCCTCTCTATACACCGGAGCCCCTTCCACCATTAATCAATGTTATTAGTAACTTGTACAGTTCACATTCTTTGACTCTACCCATAAATTGTACAGTAATAAGTCTTTTCACAATGAGATCTACCCATACAGTAACGGTATTTAATTACAAAGGTTGGCTAGGTAGCTGACCCTGTATAGTCCGTTCTTGCAAGAGTAGGAGCCTAATTCTTTTGCTTCTTAAATATGATTTCCCCCGCTTAATGGATAACCATTTGCTACCACTGGGGAATTGCTTTTCATCTCCAATTGAGGTGATTGGATTTGCACCAATAGAAACCATAAATTTGATACGCAATGGAGGTTTTTTCTATATTGATTGGAATTCTTCTATCCTATTCATTGGTACTGGTCATTGATACTGGAAAAAATTGTACTTTATTTTGTTCCGGCTCATGATCTGAACGGGTCGCACATACACCCGAGTACATGTTCCTCGACGCTGAGGACATCCCCGAAGAGCGGGGGATTTTGTTACATTTTTTATTGGCTGTCTTGTGTTTCTAATAAGTTGTTTAATAGTTGGCATACTTAATGGTATAGAAAATGGGCTGGTTTAGATCAATCCTAACCAGATGATTATGAATTCTTTCTATTTTCTTTTTTTTTTTACTTTACGCAGATAAAATATTCAATTTAGATTCATCCAAATTATGGTTCGAAATGGATGGAATCGCAGATTTACGTGAAATCCCCGGCATTTTCGATCGCTACCAGATCAACAATTCCATGAGCTTGGGCTTCTGTTGCTGACATAAAAACGTCCCTTTCCATGTCTTCGGATACAACCCATAAGGGGTTACCCGTTCTTTGTACATAAACCCTTGTGAGGGTTTCGCGTAGTTTCAGAAGTTCTTCCGCTTCTAGGACAAATTCTCCTGTTTGTGCCTCATAAAAAGAACTCGCAGGTTGATGGATCATTACCCTGATGATATAACATAATGAATGTTTCCGCGATCTCGTACGATTGATTGGACTAGGCAAAAAGCAAAAAGATTAAAGAATAACAAGAAAAAATAAGTATATATAATTGAACAACCGTACAGGCATTTTTTGTGCATTGCATACGGCTCCACAATGGACTTTTTACGTTCGTTGAGCAAAAAACGAAATAGGATCCATCAGACCCAAATCGTTAAGTGATCCATTTACCACCCTTCTTTTCGTGGGAGTTCAAAAATACTATGATGGTTCCGTTGCTTTCTATATTTATGATTTATCTCATATGTGATTCAGCAATCCCAAAGTTTCTTTTTGATCCGATCAAATAAAAAAAGTAAAAAAAAAAATGATCTTGTTTTTTTTTTTTCATTTGAGTATTCTTTCATATTTCATAACATAAATATTGGAAAGAGGCTTCTGGCGTGAAAAATAAAAGTTTGTGACGCTGAAATGAAGCCCGGATAGATAAGATCAAATCATAAATACCCTTTGTCTCATATTACTCGCCCGATATATAATCCCATGTTCTGAAAAAACAATAATGGTTTGTTCATATCGAACTCGAAGTGCCATGCTATTATTACTTAAATATTATCTTACAAATTCTTATTTATATTAAAATATTAAATATGGCGAAGGCATAGTTTTCTTTTTTCTTTCAAACAAAAAACTCATTGGCGCCGAGCGTGAGGGAATGCTATACGTTTCGTAATTTCTCCTCCGACCAGGATGAAAGATCCCATTGAAGCGGCTAATCCCATGCATATTGTATGCACATCTGGTGGCACAAATTGCATAGTATCATAAATTGCGACTCCGGGTATTACCCACCCGCCGGGGGAGTTTATAAACAAATAAAGATCTCTGGTCTCATCCTCTATACTGAGATATACCATCAGGCCAATAAGTTGGTTTGAGATCTCGCTATCAACTTCTTGACCTAAAAAAAGTAATCTTTCTCGATGAAGTCGGTTGATTAGGACAAAATTTTATCCCTTAGGAACCGTACACGCGCCTTTGGATGCATACGGTTCAAAAAAAAGAATCAATGTATTGATTCTACCCTCCTTTACTTTTTTTATAGTAGGACTTTTCTACCTCCTAATGAAGGGGCTTTTTCTTCGATTTTTTTTTAAGAAAGATTTTTTTTGCTCGAATCTTTTTAAAAAATAAAAGAATCCACTAAACTTATCGAATTAACCTCTCATTGATGTATTGTTTCATCGAAATCGAATCCAAATTACGATGTAATTTTCTTGTTCCTGAATGGGCCTCCTCAATTATTTTAGGTTTATGTTCTACTCCGGGTAAATATCTGCCCGATTTCAATTTGCACATATAGGACAAATGCTCCCAATACCACTTTTACTTTTTTCAATTCATTTCGTGCCTTTCTTACAACAAATACGCGATGTAGTCATAATATTATTTCATTGATTGGCAGTTTGAGATCGCCCATATGCTATCAAGTAATCACTTATGATACAAGTGGTAATCATACATATATTACCAATTGGGTATTTTCTGAACGGAGCCTGGATACTTCATTTTATTGGATTGGTCCAACCAAGCCAACCATAAATTTTGATAATTGATAATATTAATATTGATTTCGACCCCCTCAAAAATGGATCTAATTGCATTTCACGCTCCAAATTATTGATGGTTCAAACAATCTTTTTTGGGCGAAACAGAGGGTATCTCGATCGGGGGAGAGAACGGGGAAATCCCATATGACCCAATATGTCTGACAAGTCGCACTATACGTCAACCCAAATTGCATCTTCCTCTCCAGGACTCCGAAAAGGTACTTTTGGAACACCAATAGGCATCAACTGAAAGAAAGGGGGTTAAGTACTATATTTTACTTTGATGTGGAAACGTAATATTTTTTTCCCTGGATATTACCAAATAGTAAGACGAAATTAATAAGGGAAAATTATTACAAATGGGTCGGGCTCTTCGAATGATGAACAAGTATCTACGCATTCGCTCATAGAAAATGGGACCAATCCCCCATTGCGTATTGTTACTTATCGGGTATAGAATAGATCTGCTTATCTTTGTTCCTATGAACAGAATTGTTCCATTATTCCCAACGAAAGAAATGGAATTCAATATTCAATAATATGAACCCTTGTTCCAAAATAATCCACTGAAAGGGAGAGGTCCATAGCATAGTCTTTTTCCAATGCGATAAAGTTACATAGTGTCTATTTTTCTTTGATAAAGGGGTATTTCCATGGGTTTGCCTTGGTATCGTGTTCATACCGTCGTATTGAATGATCCCGGTCGGTTGATTTCTGTACATATAATGCATACAGCTCTCGTTGCTGGTTGGGCCGGTTCAATGGCTCTATATGAATTAGCCGTTTTTGATCCCTCTGACCCCGTTCTTGATCCAATGTGGAGACAGGGTATGTTCGTTATACCCTTCATGACTCGTTTAGGAATAACCAATTCGTGGGGCGGCTGGAGTATCACAGGAGGGACTATAACGAATCCGGGTATTTGGAGTTACGAGGGTGTGGCCGGGGCACATATTGTGTTTTCTGGTTTGTGCTTCTTGGCGGCTATCTGGCATTGGGTATATTGGGATCTAGAAATATTCTGTGATGAACGTACAGGAAAACCTTCTTTGGATTTGCCCAAGATCTTTGGAATTCATTTATTTCTTTCAGGATTAGCTTGCTTTGGGTTTGGTGCATTTCATGTAACAGGCTTGTATGGTCCTGGAATATGGGTATCTGATCCTTATGGACTAACCGGAAAAGTCCAATCTGTAAATCCTGCGTGGGGGGTAGAGGGTTTTGATCCTTTTGTTCCGGGAGGAATAGCCTCTCATCATATTGCAGCAGGTACATTGGGCATATTAGCGGGCCTATTCCATCTTAGTGTCCGCCCTCCCCAACGCCTATACAAAGGATTACGTATGGGTAATATTGAAACTGTCCTTTCCAGTAGTATCGCTGCTGTCTTTTTTGCAGCTTTTGTTGTTGCTGGAACGATGTGGTATGGCTCCGCAACTACCCCAATCGAATTATTTGGTCCCACTCGTTATCAATGGGATCAAGGATACTTCCAGCAAGAAATATATCGAAGGGTTGGTGCCGGACTAGATGAAAATCAGAGTTTATCAGAAGCTTGGTCTAAAATTCCAGAAAAATTAGCTTTTTATGATTACATTGGCAATAATCCAGCAAAAGGAGGTTTATTTAGAGCGGGCTCGATGGACAATGGGGATGGAATAGCGGTTGGATGGTTAGGACATCCTATCTTTAGAGATAAAGAAGGGCGTGAGCTTTTTGTACGCCGTATGCCTACTTTTTTTGAAACATTTCCAGTAGTTTTGGTAGACGGAGACGGAATTGTAAGAGCCGATGTTCCCTTTAGAAGGGCGGAATCTAAGTATAGTGTCGAACAAGTAGGAGTAACTGTTGAGTTCTATGGCGGCGAACTCGATGGAGTCAGTTATAGTGATCCTGCTACTGTGAAAAAATATGCTAGACGTGCTCAATTGGGTGAAATTTTTGAATTAGATCGTGCTACTTTGAAATCGGATGGTGTTTTTCGTAGCAGCCCAAGGGGTTGGTTCACTTTTGGACATGCTTCGTTTGCTTTGCTCTTCTTTTTCGGACACATTTGGCATGGTGCTAGAACCTTGTTCAGAGATGTTTTTGCTGGTATTGACCCAGATTTGGATGCTCAAGTGGAATTTGGAGCATTCCAAAAACTTGGAGATCCAACTACAAGGAGACAAGTCGTCTGATACAATACTGCTCTTGTATCTTTTGCCTCTATTATATTTTTATTATTTAACTTTGACATAGAGTACCAGAGAAATGTTGATTTGAATCACCGCCCTTTCTTTGACTTTTGACTCTTGTCCTTTCTTAATCTGGGAGATGATCCCAAATGAACAGGTGTGGAAGCTATAATTGTAAACCACGATCAATTTATGGAAGCATTGGTTTATACATTCCTCTTAGTCTCGACTCTAGGAATAATTTTTTTCGCTATATTTTTTCGAGAGCCGCCTAAGGTTCCGACTAAAAAGGCGAAATGATTTTTCATTATCTTACATTATCTTTATCTAAATGGAAGTAAAGTAATGAGCCTCCCATATTGGGAGGCTCATTACTTTACTTCCATTTAGTCCCCGTGTTCCTCGAATGGATCTCGTAGTTGTTGAGAGGGTTGCCCAAAAGCGGTATATAAGGCGTACCCGGTAAAACTTACAAGTAAACCAGATATAAAGATGGCAACTAAGGTTGCTGTTTCCATTATTATCAAATTTCAAAACTATAACGGATCTATGATAAGATCCTTTATTTACAACGGAATAGTATACAAAGTCAACCGATCTCAACCAATGCAATAGGATTTATGGCTACACAAACCGTTGAGGATAGTTCTAGATCTGGTCCAAGACGAACTAATGCAGGGAGTTTATTGAAACCATTGAATTCAGAATACGGGAAAGTGGCTCCTGGGTGGGGAACTACCCCTTTGATGGGGGTCGCAATGGCTCTATTTGCGGTATTCCTATCTATTATTTTGGAGATTTATAATTCTTCCGTTTTACTAGATGGAATTTCAATGAATTAGGTCCATAAAAATCATGAAGTCCTGGCTTTTCAATCCAAAATGAATTACTTAGGACTCTCATTTCTAGTCTATTCTGGCAGTTCGACCGTGAAATTCTTTTGTTTCTGTATTTCCAGAATATGAGTGTGTGACTTGTTATAATTGATCCTATTGATAGTACAGAGAATGGGTCTGTCATCTTGAGAGAGATGAGTTCTGCTTCGTCGGATATTCATTTTTTTTATCTGGAGCACGGAATATATGGAATAGATCGAGAAATATTTGAACTATGATTCATACCTACTATTTATACCTCGCGACTGGATTCAAAAAAATGTAAAAGATTTATTTTTTCATTATAAATCGAAAGGGTTTTCTTCCTTAAAAATTTGGTTTCTGTTTATTTGTTTATTTTGACCAATGGACAAATAAAATTCCGAATTTTTAGTCATTAAATCTATTAATTGAATACGTGGTGATGATCAAACGGTTCTTACTCAGAGAACCTTTGGGCTTAGCTTGGGGGCTTTATTCAACATCGTGGTTCTAGTATGAATCTGAGGTTTCGATTGATTCATAGGGTCTCAACAAGAGAATTCCTATAAAAAAAAAATTTCATAATTCGATACAAATAAAAACAATAAAATAAATAAAATAGGGACAAAGAAGATTCAAGAAGCCTGTAGCTATTAACATAAAGACGAATGAGCTGGCTTGATATTTTGGCATTATCATCA